AAGCAAGTTTAGTCATTATTAAAGCCGAAGTAAACGAGGGTACTGCTACGAAAAGATTAAAACCTCAAGCTCGAGGGCGGAGTTATCTGATAAAAAGACCCACTTGTCATATAACTATTGGTTTAAAAGATATATCCTTAGATGAATATGAATATTCAGACTATCTCACGTGCTCAAAAAAACTTGAATTGATAAATAAACAAAAGAACACAAATCTGACATGTCGTGATACATACAGCAGTGGGGGATTATGGGACAAAAAATAAATCCACTAGGTTTCCGACTTGGTACAACACAAAGTCATCATTCTCTTTGGTTTGCACAACCAAAAAATTATTCCGAAGGTCTACAAGAAGATCAAAAAATACGAAACTGTATTAAGAATTATGTACAAAAAAATATGCGAATATCCTCCGGTGTTGAGGGAATCGCACGGATAGAGATTCAAAAAAGAATTGATCTAATTCAAGTCATAATCTATATAGGATTCCCAAAATTATTAATAGAAAATAGACCGCGACGAATCGAAGAATTACAGATGAATGTACAAAAAGAACTTAATTGTGTGAACCGAAAACTAAACATTGCTATTACAAGAATTGCAAATCCTTATGGACATCCTAATATTCTTGCAGAATTTATAGCCGGACAATTAAAAAATAGAGTTTCTTTTCGCAAAGCAATGAAAAAAGCTATTGAATTAACTGAACAGGCAGATACAAAAGGAATTCAAGTACAAATTGCAGGACGTATTGACGGAAAAGAAATTGCACGCGTCGAATGGATCAGAGAAGGTAGGGTTCCTCTACAAACCATTGGAGCTAAAATTGATTATTGTTCCTATACAGTTCGAACTATATACGGGGTATTAGGAATCAAAATTTGGATATTTGTAGACGAAGAAAAATAAGACTGTACGAGTCTTTACAGTCTACCCATTGATGGAAATAGAACAAAAAAGAACGAACTGAACTCTTTTTATGTTCAATCAAAACAAAAATGATAAATTCCGCAATTCTACAGGGTTGAATAAAAATTCGATTGATCATTTTATATAATTGCTATGCTTAGTGTGCGACTCGTTGGTTTTTTTTAGGGCTAGGATTCAAAAAAAAAACGGACCGGCCTGTAGTATGAACTAATAACTAGAACACTAATAACCAACTCATTGCTTCGCATTATCTGGATCCAAAGAACCAGTCAAGATATAATATATTGGTCATATCATTGTAGCAACTGAAATCTTTTTTGCATAAACAAAAAAAACCATTCCGATTATGAGTTGTGAAGTTCTAAGTTGTGAAGCGAAATCGAAAAGTATGCGGATAAATGGAAGGATGAGAGAAAGAGAGAAAGAAAATATCAATGATATAGGATTCCAATATGTAAGGTCTCTGAGTCATCTCATAAAAAACAGTGTAATAAAGCATCAATAATGATTCATCCATAATTAGATGAATAACAAAAAAATCAAGAGCCTGTAGCCAATAAAAACTGAGAAAATTGACTTAAGAAAAAATTTCATTAAGGACTCCGTTGGAGAATTAAGACCTAACCATTAATCGAGAAGCAATGGGAACGATGGAATCCGTGAATACAGAAGATTCTATTGAAAATGAATCTTAATGATTCATTGGGTGGGATGGCGAAAGAGACCAGGGACCTATTCGTTTTTTCGGAGAGGTCATGGACTCAATCTGCAACTGAAATTAGATATTGAAAGAGTAAATATTCGCCCGCGAAAGTTTGATTGTATTGATAAATTTTGATCGATCCAATGCAAAAAAAATAAAAATTTGTTATAACGTTATAAAAAAAACGACATTGAGATTATCTAGAAATAGAATATGCATGTTTAATTATATATCTAAACACCATATACAAATTTCGAATCGATTAATTAGATGAAATTTCAAAGAATCCTATGCCTATGCTTCAGTATAGTATTCATTAAATCGATGGATATGTATATATCTTGATAAAATCTTTTTTAGTCGTTTCATTCGCGAGGAGCTGGATGAGAAGAAACTCTCATGTCCAGTTCTGTAGTAGAGATGGAATTGAGAAAGAACCATCAACTATAACCCCAAAAGAACAAGATTTCGTAAACAACATAGAGGAAGAATGAAAGGAATATCTTATCGAGGTAATCATATTTGTTTCGGTAGATATGCTCTTCAAGCACTTGAGCCCGCTTGGATCACATCTAGACAAATCGAAGCAGGGCGCCGAGCAATGACACGAAATGTACGTCGTGGTGGAAAAATCTGGGTACGTATATTTCCAGACAAACCAGTTACAGTAAGACCCACGGAAACCCGTATGGGGTCGGGGAAAGGATCCCCCGAATATTGGGTAGCTGTCGTTAAACCCGGTAGAATACTTTATGAAATGAGTGGAGTAGCCGAAAATATAGCTCGAAAGGCTATTTCAATAGCGGCGTCCAAAATGGCTATAAGAACTCAATTCATTATTTCTGGATAGGAATGTAGAACCAAAG